TGTCAACCGAAAACTTAACATTACTATCACAAGAATTGCAAAACCTTACGGAAGCCCTAATATTCTTGCAGAATTTATAGCCGGCCAATTAAAAAATAGAGTTTCTTTTCGAAAAGCAATGAAAAAGGCTATTGAATTAACTGAACAAGCAGATACAAAAGGAATTCAAGTACAAATTTCAGGGCGTATCGACGGAAAAGAAATTGCGCGTGTCGAATGGATCAGAGAAGGCAGGGTTCCCCTCCAAACCATTCGAGCTAAAATAGATTATTGTTCTTATACAGTTCGAACTATATATGGAGTTTTAGGGATTAAAATTTGGATATTTATAGACGGGGAATAATAAAACTTTACTTGTCTTTCCCTTCGATCCAGTAATGGAACAAAAAAATAAAAATTCGTTCCTTTTTTATGTTCAATCAAAACAAAACCAAAATGAACAATTCTAATTCTATAAGATTGAATAAAAATCCCTATTGAAATAATAGCTATGCTTAGTGTGCGACTCGTTGGTTTTTTAGGGTTATAAGATTAAATAAAAAAAAAAGACCAGCCTTTTTTTGTATAAACAAATAACTATAGAACTAATAACCAACTCATCACTTCACATTATCTGGATCCAAAAAACCAGTCAAGATATGCTATATTGGTCATATCACTGTAGCAACTGAAATCTTTTTTGCATAAACAAAAGAAAAATAAATCTGATTCTAAATTGTGAAGCGAAGAATAAATATGTGGATAAACGGAAGGGTGAAAGAAGGGGAGAAAAAACAAAAACAACGATATAAAATTCCATCCAATATGTAAGGTTTATGAGTCATCTCATAAAAAAGCAATGTAATAAAGCATCAATCAATATGGATTCATAAAAAAGAAAACGAATCCGTTCATAGAACAAAAAAAATAAGAGCTTCGAGCCAATAAAGACTAAGAAAATTGGCTCAAGAAAAAATTTCATTATGAGCTCCGTTGTAGAAATCAGACCTAACCATTAAGTAAGAAGCGATGGGAACGATGGAACCTGTGAATCCAAACCTATTGAAAACAGACTCATTGATCGGGATGGCGAAACAAACCAGAGACTAATTCCTTCATCTATTGGGAAAATAAAAGTCATGATCATGAGTTAACCCTACAACTAAAATATCGACGAAAAGAGTCAATATTCGCCCGTGAAAACTTTATCTTCTTGGATTGATAATTTTTGCTCAATCCAACCATATTTTGTATTAGGATAAAAACAAAACAAATATTCGTTAGAACATAAAAAAAGAATATGATATTTAAAAATATAAAATAGAAATATTAATATGCTTAGTTAGCTAAAAAAGCAAGCTATACAAATGAATAATAGACATTTTAAAAATTTTATTATTCGCGAGGAGCTGGATGAGAAGAAACTCTCATGTCCAGTTCTGTAGTAGAGATGGAATTCAGAACCAACCATCAACTATAACCCCAAAAGAACCAGATTCCGTAAACAACATAGAGGAAGAATGAAGGGAATATCTTATCGAGGTAATCATATTTCTTTCGGTAAATACGCTCTTCAGGCACTTGAACCTGCTTGGATCACGTCTAGACAAATAGAAGCAGGTCGACGAGCAATGACACGAAATGCACGCCGCGGTGGAAAAATATGGGTACGTATATTTCCAGACAAACCGGTTACAGTAAGACCCGCAGAAACACGTATGGGTTCGGGGAAAGGATCCCCTGAATATTGGGTAGCTGTTGTTAAACCAGGTCGAATACTTTATGAAATGGGTGGAGTAACAGAAAATATAGCCAGAAGGGCGATTTCAATAGCATCGTCCAAAATGCCTATACGAACTCAATTCATTATTTCGGGATAAAAAGAATCAAAAGAAAAAGGTCTTGGGGATAAAAAAACAATAACAGGTGCCGGTTTCTTTCTTTGGACAAACAATATTTCTTTTTTTTCTTCACTCTTTGCTTTGCATTGAAAGAATAGATTATAAAAAAATAATATGATTCAACCCCAGACCCTTTTGAATGTAGCGGATAACAGCGGGGCTCGAGAATTGATGTGTATTCGAATCATAGGAGCTAGCAATCGTCGATATGCTCATATCGGTGACGTTATTGTTGCTGTGATCAAAGACGCAGTGCCAAATATGCCCCTAGCAAGATCAGAGGTGGTCAGAGCTGTAATTGTACGTACTTGTAAAGAACTCAAACGTGATAACGGTATGATAATACGATATGATGACAATGCTGCGGTTGTCATTGACCAAGAAGGAAACCCCAAAGGAACTCGAATTTTTGGTGCAATTGCCCGGGAATTGAGACAGTTAAATTTTACTAAAATAGTTTCATTAGCTCCGGAGGTATTGTAAGGTCTTCTAAAATAAGATAATACCATTGGTTATATTAAAGTATTTGAAAGAAAGAGATTAAGAAATATATTCAGAATTTTTAGTAGATTGTGTCTCACGCATATGCCTTTAATTTAAATTCATAAACAAATAAGTAA